GAGTTTCTCAAAGGGCTACCTTTTCTCTTAAGAAAATCTCGATATCCTCTCTCTCACTTGAAGAAAGATAGCCACTTATATATATATGCAATAATGAAAGACTGCTTTTTTCAGGGTAAGGATAAGATGGACAAGACCACAGACGGGTAGTTCAACATCAATTTGAATGCGGCAGCCTACAGCACTTGGCCGATTTAAGTAAAACTGTCGAACGAATGCGACAACATGCTTTGAAAATGAACCCATTCAATCAAGTGTGCATTCGGAGTAAGGGCTGGGATTTTTTTTTTATTTCTTGTGCGCCACCTAGGTATTGAGATAGACAAGAACAAAGCACGAGCAATTACTATTACTGAAGCTTCTCCACTAAAAAACAAAAAGGAATTGCAGCAATCAAAAGGATGCCATTAATTAGTCTAACGAACAAGCAAGGGATTGAGCTGCTAGAATTAGCGTTAGCGCAGCCGTTTTCTCGGAGATTTTCGTTGCAAACGAATTTTCCCACCTAACAGGGTCTCAGAAACGAGAACTTTTGCGTTTTTCCCGTATTTTGAGTTGCAAGACCTCTTTATTAGTGAAATGGGCATCTCAAAGTCGCACTTTTGCGTTTTCCGCGTAAAATGGGTGTATCTTCCAAGGGTTAACTGTGATTTGAATCCAAGACTTATACCTTGGGCCATTAGAATACCATCCTTTACCCAACAAGCAAGGGAAGAAACAACAGGCAAGAACAAGCAAGAAGATCCGATCTAGGAACTGTCCTCTCTGCTTTCTTAATCGTACTATAGGTATTCTTACTGTCCTCCCCTACTAATCAAGCCGAGGAATCATACTATGCGGAAGAGGACTCAGTCTTCCATTACATGGTTCTTCCTGACACAAGATCACTTCGAGTCGAAGAAAAGGAGTCAATCCCACCATACCCTCGATGAGTACTGCTCACCTCATTAAACAGAAGAGGAGTAGGACTCAATCCCAACCAATGAGCTATAGTCTAGCCACATATGTACTCCCTCCCGTGTGGGTCAGCCCTTTTTATCAGTACTTTAATTAGGAGTCAAGCCTATAATTCGATTGACTTTGATTTCAGACTACAGGACTAATATCAATACTTGGCTTAAAGCACGAGTTCTTGCCTACTCTCAATCATGGCCTAAAAAGACTGCTTCTGGGGTCTCTTTCCTATGTCTACAACCCCTACCCGCATTGGTTTTGCCATCCTTTCTCCCCGCATTTTTCAGGCAACTCGTAAGAATCAGGCACTACCCATTCTATCTACGCATAGGCCAGGAAGGAGCGCTACCCTTTTCATTAGAGGTGGATTACTTCTTTTTTCCTTCTTCTTCCGGCACTCTATAGTCCCCGGGCTGCGCTGCAGTCTAGATGACATGCCCCGCCCTACTCATATGAGTAGGGTCTCTGTCACTACTAGAAAAGGACTAGCTGGTTATCGTCTTTCTACCCTCTTTCTCTATGCGCATTCCTTCCCTTTTCTGACTTGATTGAGGTTGAGTCCTACTTGAGCAAGTAGTGAGTCCGCTTGAACTATGTAAAGCTGGGTACTCTTAGTATTACACTTGCCAGAAGGAACCCAGCCCTCCCTTTTTTGGGAGCTTTTCCCTCTTTACGAATAGAGGAACTGTGAATGATTGACAGTATAGCCTAGCATTAGATAATTGTCGAACCTCAGCACAGGCGGAGTCAGACTCAGAATCAGGCACTGAAAAGGATCCTTATAACAAGGCATTTGCCCTTGCAGCCAGAACTCGCTCCTAGGCTTGAGTTGGATCCTTTCTCTTTTTCCTTTGAGATGGTAGCCCTTGATTTGGAGCTTGCATTTCTTCGTTTTCTTCGGCCTTGTCGGTGAGCGGAAGGAATTGATAGCGGAGTTAGACCGAGAGCAGATGTTCTTGCAGATGTGATTACTGATTCTTATGATGTGAATGAGGTAGGCGAACCAATGCCAGGTAGCCCTGTCTGGGAGGGCTGAAGTCAGCCTGGAATTGAACTAAGCAAGGAGGGAACCTCAGTTTAGTTTCTGCAGAGGTAAAATCGTCACTATAGCTTCTAAGGGAAGTTTCACCAAGGATAAGGGCATCTAAGGCAAAGGGAGAAAGAAAAGAGCTAGGTAGCTAGAGCTAGGTCTCTTTCCTAGGGTGCTATGAGGACAGTTTCATTCCTTAAGCGTATCGACATTAAGGTTAAATGTAGCTAGTTAAGGGAATACCCCCGGATAGGTTACATTGTTCACTCTACTTGTGAATGAGTATCAAAGTCAATGCTAGTTAATGCTTCTCCACTCCTTAGTTTACTTTACCGTTCGTGCCCAATACCCCCATAGGTTAGGGTCATCAATAAGCTACATTCAAACAACAACTATATGTAGGAGTAGGGATAGGGTTAACAGCTACTACTGTTTAACTCAATTCAACTATCTCAGCTTGCTGCATCAAAGATTTCATGTCCATAGTTGCCTTCCAACTGCCAACTTCAAAGAGCTTGGTTTTCAACTACTTACCGTAACTTCACTAACGGTTTAGTTTATCTGTACCGCTTTCATAACTTCAAAGGAGTGAAAGCCCAGAAGAACGAGTGGACCATAGAGTGTAGCTTGACTTAAAAACAACCGAAACAGGGAATTTCTCTCTCTCTGTTCACCGCACTAAAAGCTTCAACGGTTTCCTTTAGGCGTAAAAGGAGTTGTATTGATAGACGACTCCCTGACGAGTAGTTCTTTGCGACCGCCCTCCCACGGAACAAGAACACTTTTTCTACGACGAGACCAAAGCCGCTAGCCCCTCTGTTTTAAACTTGAACAGAGTCCCGGTACTCACTAACGGAACAAGAACGATTATGTGATCCGCCTGCTTGAACTTCACTTACAGCTGGAACGAACATGTTGGTTTCATTAGCTGACTTAAAAGAAAGGGATGATCACTTATCCACTTTCAAGACTCACTTCTTTTATCCCCTTGACCCTACATCAAGGAATTTGAAGAGGCCTTCGGAACTTCCACTTCGACTTGACAGCCTGTTAAGCAGAAGCTCCGCCGCCGGAACGGTACTCGCGAAAGTCCTTTTTCTACGCTTACTATCCGCTTTCAGACGGAAAGCCTGGACCTTTTGCTTCCCTCACGAGTGCTAGCTAAACTGCCCAAAAGCCTACCTCCTTTTCCTTTATTATTATTAGTAGGAAAGCTTGACTTCTGAACTTCTAAGCGTTGAGCTCCACTACAAAGGAGAGAGTTCCTTTAGTTTAGTTAGGAAATAGGTTCAACGTGGGATTATAGGTAGGTGCCTTCGTAGTTGGATTACTGTTAGGTTAGGTAGGTGCCTTCCTGGCTTGACTCTCCTTCCTAGCTTGCATCTATTAGGTAAAAGAGAGCCCTTGAACCAACTCTTTATTTCCTGCGTTTGTAGTAAGGGTGGTAGGATTAAGATTAGGAGATTGATTGAGTGAAGTAGGGTTCGGTGAAATATTAAATAGAAGTAGGACATCCTTTCTAAAGTCAAGTATGCCAGAACTCGTAGCCTTGTTGAACCTCTTTCTTGTCTTTCTTCTCCCCTAAGAGGAAGGTCTCGAAAAGACCAATTGAAGCTTTTCTCTTCCCTGGGACTGGCTCTGAAAGAATAGGACTTATTATACCATGAACGGACTGGACTCCTTGTCAGGAAGAGATAGAGATAAGGCTTTCCTGGCTTCTCTCTTTCGCCTTCTCGATGCATTGCTTGGGTCTTCATTGGGCACTAGTTGCGCACTAGCTCTTCGGTGTGAATAAGAAAGTGTCAAGTGATTGAGTCTTTCGGAGGTGTGGCTAGCTCTGGGTCAGCTGTAAACTCTTGTTCAAGGAGTGAGGGAAAAGCAATTAATTAATTTAACAGGCAAAAGGCCAAGGCGAGAAAGACCCAGCGCAAGGGTAAATGCTCTTTGAGTTGATGGATCTGTTTAATACGAATAAGCTGTTCTTCCATTCCTCCAGGAAGTTCGAATGGCTTAGTGGTATAGAATCCGATCTTAGAGATTCGTACTGTTTGCGCTTACTTACCAATTTGCTTATTAACAAACAAAGACAGCCATGTTCGCTTACCCCTTTGCCTACCAAATTGAATAAAAGAAGATATCGTACGGGAAAAGAATCGTACTGATTGCGCATACCCGGAATGAACAAGCAACGGATGTGCGCCTACCAGGACTGATTGGCTTAAGCTTAAGACAGTAATGCATGCATGTTGGATCTCATGCGACGATTGTACGTCGAGGCCTTTGCTGCTGATGGGTATCGAACTGCTTACTGCTTAATCGACAGAATATACGAATATAACAGAACGAGATACTTACTCTGCTCCTACGTATGGATATGGATCCGCGTATGGATCTCGAACACGAAGGTCTTAATCTGGATCTCTATCTCTAGTTGTAAGGGATGCCGGGGCAAGTCGCAGGTTCTGATGCTGGGCATGGGTATGGGTATCGATCACGATCTGGAGATGGAACTGCTGCTCTAGGTACCCTTGCTTCTACTCCAACGGGATCAATGACTGGACTTGGATCTACTAGTGAAGCTACTCGGTCTCGATCTGGGTCTTCACCTGGAACAACTGGAACTGATACTGGGCATGGAACCCGGTCTTGATCTGGAGATGAAACCTGTGAAGCTGCTAGGGGTGCTACCTTGACCTCTGCTCTTAGTGATGGTGGTGGATAGAATGGTGGGTCTGGGTAACGATCAGGACCCTCATAAGCAACTGTATAAGCAACTTCATAAGCACCCGAAACCGTCCCTAACCCGAGCTCCCAAGCCGAGCTTTCGGTTGATGAACTGGAACTGGCCTTAGAACTTGTCTTCGATTGATTGCTCTCGCCAACCTGAACCGCTGACTGTGCTTTGTAGTCGTAATCTTGGCTTTAGCTCGTCTTTCCTTGATTTGTAAGTCACTCTGGTTGGTTAGCCTGTCCGCCGTACCTTCATGTGCTTTTCTCTTTCTATAAGATAAGATATATCGAGTAGGAGCTCTTGCTTGAGCCTAAATTGACATTGACCTTGCTTGTGTCCGGGCGAATTGGAGTTGGTAGCTCCTCAAGTCAAGTCTAAAGTTAAGTAAGCATGAACAGCAGCCGCCATAAGAGGCACACGCGCACAAGCAGAGGAGTATTGCCGAGGGATCGGATTAAAGAGTCTGTTTCGAATAACGAGGTGCACCGTGGAAAGCCCGCGGTAAAGCCATCTTGAATAAGAAAGCGCCATCAAAGGAAGCAAAGCGGCTAAGAGTCACGAATAAACTAACGACGACAAAGCGGCAGGCATAGGCACAACCAGCAGAGGAGCAAACGTAGTTAGACGAAGAAAAACGTCTAAAATAGGCACATGCAGGCTGGGCTGACGCCTCTGCTGTGGGGGAGATGAGTACGCACTAATTAATCCGTATCTATGGTGAGGGCGATCGGAGAATGGTATAGCAAAGTAGATCCGAGAAATCGTCCAAATAAACATAGGGCATGGTGAGGAGGAAGGTCAGAGAGACCTGAACAAATAGACATGCGAAAAAATCGAGATCTGAAGGATCAACTCGGACTGCTCGAGGGCAGATGGAGGAGACCGACCAGAGTTTAGTGCGTTAACAACGGGACCTGAAATAAGTAGACACTACTGCATTAAGCAGTAGAACAACAGTCTAGGCTGCCAAAGCGAGGCAGAGGTTGGTTTGGTCACCCGTTCCCAATGCGTTCATACGCGGAAAGGGCCCCCTAAATACATGACACAATACGCGACCGACTAATCATCGGTATCCCAAAAGCACTATCAGGAAGGTTTGGGATTCTAATGCGTGTGACGAGAGTAGAGCAGTAAAGTACAGGAAAACTACGAGATTCGAAGGGAAACGAGGCGGTGTCCACCTAACCAATGGACCATGCCTCCAGTTACTCGGAAGTTAAGGGATAACCACATGACGTCGATCGGGCGCTATTTCTAGCTATCCATAGTTAGGTATAGCCAATCATGTCAAGGGACAGAGTCGCCGTGGAATAGGCAGCCCTGTGGGAACCAAGAACCACCATTCATTCCGATCTGAAAGTTCGATTACTTCTGTTAATGGGCTGAAGGGGGAGGACCCATCCCATCCCTCTCCTTCACAAAAAAGTACCACACCAGTATTACGAGAAATGGAATAAGCTTTATCCATTTTTGTTTTGAAATACAAAGGATCGTATGGGGCCGGGGCTCATTAACAAACCTGCGAAGCGAAGACGAAAAACCGAGTGACCGACCTAACACAGAACCAACGACACCTGCCGAACCTAAGCTAAGAAAGAGATAGGATAGGTCTACCTTCTTTCGTGCGCCCCTCACCTCCTCCACGAGGATGATCCACTGGATTGATTGCAACACCACGAACAATGGGGCGTCTGCCTAACCACCGGCTTTGTCCAGCTTTTCTAAGCTTACGTGCACCATGGTTGGGATTTGAAACTATACCAATAGTAGCTCGGCATCGGGAATCAATGACTTTTTCAAGACCCGAAGGTAGCCGCACAAGCCTAAGAGAGAGTGTAGGGGGTGCTGGTTCCTTCATTATTTTAGCAAAAGTTCCTGCGGCTCGAGCCAGCTTTGCGCCTTGACCTGGATGACATTCACTATCATGTACCCATGTTACTATACGTATATCGGCTAATGGTATGCAATTTCCTATTTGACTCTCTGGCCGCAGTTATTTAGGTGGTATCCCGAGATTGAAGAGATCGAATTCCTCCTGGGAACACACGAAACAAAGATATGAACTAGGTAAATAGAAATGGAAAAGAGATGTTTCCAATTCATCAAAATCAGAAGCTTTTTCTACATCCATATGATCTACTAAAGTAGATCGGTATTGCCCATATAATGAAAGCAGATCTTGGTCCATGGAGTCCCAAGAAGGTAAGAACTCCAACCTGTCCGATGCTTCTTCGGCCAAATACGATATACAAGTGGGACCTGCACTATGAGCAAGCTGTGCGAAAAACCGCTTCTTTTTTCCGGTTCCGCAACAACTTGGGCGAAATGGGGTTCTACCGGGAAACCATGGATTTTTTAGTTTTCGCCATTGGTTACTGGTCGAGCCACTGGAATGGAATGAGATAAGAATCTCTGGAGATCTTTCCTCTCCACTTACTCGATACAGGCTTTCCCTCTGTAGAAGATTTCTTCCGAATGGCATAATTGTCCGATTTATTCCTCGATCTTCAAAGAAGACTGACTCCTCCTACTCCTCCTTCTCTTATCCTCTATATAGCTCGTCGTTGGTTCTTCTTTCATTAATGATCTAATGATCTCACCATTTTCGAGTAGTTCGCGCGAACGCGCGAGGGACTATCCTTTCTATCGCTTGCGCTTGCTTTTCACTCTCAAGACCAAGACAACGATCTCTCTCTTCTATAAAGAGCGAAGCAAAGCGCATGGCGCTGAAGTGAAGAAAGCTCAATAAACACACACGAACACGATGCAGGGCATAGCATAAATGAGACCGCTGATCATTTCATAAAACATATCTGCTTGACCTTTCTCGATGCTTTTTTTTGGGTGACTTACAAACCGACCCAGCAGTGATCGATGACAGAATGGTACGAATAAATAAAAGTTATTGGATTTGGTAGTTCTCCATTGATTTTTCTCTTTATCCCTTTGCATATGTTCCTAAATGGGTGTGCACCTCCAGATGGGCAGGGGCCGGCCTTCTCTTTCGAAGAATGGAATCTTAGTTAGGAGAACAAGACCGGGGACAAACCCTTCCAACATAAGTTATTAGAACCTTTTTCGATATGACCATCAACAGCAAAGCGTGGCTTCTCGCCCCGGGACACTAGGGCCCAAAACGGATCATCCTTATGGCTATTGGCTAAAAATCTGCCTTCACAGCGATCTGCTTCTTGATCTGAGTGAAAAGAGGAGTATTCCCAGATGTGACTAGAGAATAGCCCAACAGAGGCATGCCGGCATCAGCTGAGGAAAGGGTTGGCTTGGGTGGGGAAGATGCCCAAAGCAAGAATGTAGTTTTTCCAGCGAGGAGGTAGTCCCCAGTCACTCGACTTAGAAGGAAGGTTCTCCTGAGAAGGAATCACTCCTAGGCAAAAAGGAAATAGGATCTTTATCTGAATACCGTCTGTTAACCTGTTTTTCGGAAATTCTGTTTCGGATAATTATAATTGAACACCATTATAGGTGCATTTTAAATGCATTTCCCTATTCCAATCCTTTACGGACCACTCGGGAAATTGAAATAATAGCATGCAGGCGATATTTTTAGCTATTATCAATGAAGGTTAATATATTTTCTAAGAATCGATTGAGTTACTAACACATAACCTCTTATTACTTGAGCAAATAAAATGGTATCCCAGGCTTCTGCTATTTCTATCCGTGCTTTTTCTTTTCTTTTGTATTTTTATCTTCCTCTTTTTTATCCATTTTGTTTGTCTTTTCGTTTGTATAATCAGAAAGTTTTTGGTCTTTATTTTTCCACATCCAATTTCTAAAAATTACTTTCATCAGTCCGGAAATATCAAAAGAAAAACAAAAGGGTTTGTCTATTCTGTCCAAAAAAAGGTGGGGAATGGACATTTGCTTGAAACAGTTCCCAAGTAACGGTTTTACGTCTTTGTGCGCGCATGGAGCCTTTGATTATATCTCGACGAAAATCCGATTGTTGCGAATAACGTATCAAAGTGACTTCGTCCGCTTGATCAGGATTATTAGTATATGTGGTATTAGTATAAGTATCGGTATTTGGCTGGTTATCAGTAAAAATCACTACACGTTTTCTTGAACGAATTGCATGATCCTCCGCCACGTTTTCTTCGTTTTCTCTCTCCTCTTGTTCTAAATCATCGATTAATTTGTATGACCATCGAGGAACTTTTTTACAAATTTCTTTTATTCCAATAGATTTTTTTCTAATTGTTTGATCGTTGGGATCGGTTATAACTCCATCGAATCCAAATTTGAAAATTTGGATTCGATCTTCTGAATCAATTTTCTCTCGTTCGTGTTCTGGAAATAAAGAACGTACTTTTTCTGTTGAAAATAATTTTTTACTAAATATCTGTCTATTGTCTGTTCAAATTCGTAATAATCATTAGTAAGAAGTAGACCATGAATCTTATTTATCCAAATCGTTCCTATGTTATTTTTTATATAAGTTTCATTTAAGATTACAGGTGAAAATCCATTTTTGATTCTTCCACGATAAGGTCCATGCAAGAAAGGATCATATATTTTAGGTAAGTATTCTTTTTTAGTCTAATCATTACACAATTTAGTCCTTTTTTCGAGTACATCTAGAGTAAGAGATCCTTTATCTAAAACTTCGATTCTATTTAGAAACTCCTTGTTTAAGTTGTTCCTTTTTTGTTCATTGGTGTAACTCCAATGATTATACAATTCATCAGAGGATAGTTTTTCTGTTGTGAAAAAAGACATCTTTTTTTGTATAATTTCCAAAAATGACAAACTTGCTGGATACGTAAAAGAGATCCTTTCTTTTCCATCACTTCGACATGTATAAAAAAAAAATAGTGTGCCACTTCATTTCTTACAGCATTTTCAAATCGATTCTTTTTTTTATATCGAAATGGACGATTCCATCGTTTATAGTCGAAAAGAAGAGTCACAAGAGGTTTTTCAAACCATAATAAATATTTCTCTTCTTTTTCTTTAAATATTTCTAACTTCGAATTTTCTTGATTCCCATCCAGATAAGAAGTTTCATAAACTGGGCTATTTTTCTCGCATGTCTCTTTAAAGTGAAAGTGGAATTCATGCTTTTTTTTTCCTCACTCGGATCTCTTCCGTTTCCTCGATTTTGTCCGGATCCTCCTTTTCTTCCGAAAAAAGGGAAGGAGAAGGATCTTCTTCGGTGGATACCTCCAGGGACTCACTGGCCAAAGCCTGCTAAATGATCCTCCAAGTCTGCCAAGGGTGGTCAGAAGCCGCCGAAGAAGAAGGGTAATTCTTCCAAGGGTTCCAAGGCAACAACCAAGAAGACGGACAAGGCCAGTAAGTAAAAGGGGTCAAGCAAACCGAAAAAGGCAGCTCAATCTGTTGCTTTGCAGTCCCTCAAAGAGGGTGTTGTCCCTGCCAGTGAGCCAAATCAGACTGAGCGGACCGACAAAGTTCCTCCTGCCGTCTCTCAGACCGAGATCCAGTCCACTCCTGCCATAGTTCCTCCCTTGAGCACACCATTGCCGGTGCTTCCTGCCAGTAAGACTTCTTGTACTTTGCTTCGGTTCTTGTTAGACTTTTGTTTGTTTTGTTTTACTTGCCCAACTCTCTTGCAGACCCTTTGGGACTCGCGCCATATCCATTATATAAACGGAAACCTACCAAGATAGAGCGAAAGGGCGGGCTGACCATAGGGAAGGGGACCCGCCATCCACTGATTGCTAAGTCGGATACCTTATTGGACGCTGCCTTCGCTGAATAAGAGGAAGTCTTATCTTTTAAAGAAGGAGGTAGAATTCCAAATACTACGACATCCAGAAGCGCTGGAAGGGCTGGGGGTAGGGGACGAACCACACTTGATGCTCGAGAGTCTAGAGATTGAATCCCTTACTTTAAACGTGGTTGGGCTGCGTTAATTCCTGCAAAGATGAACTTCCCTATTAAATAGATCATCCAGTTGGGTGATCAACTAGCTATGCAAGCTCTTTTAAAAGAGACCCCGTGTAGTCCCAATTGGGGTGGTATCAACCTGACTTTCTTTCTCATCCCGGAAGACTTGTTACGACCCATTCGTATTACTACTATATTCTATTTTCTGGTATCCAGACCCCCTTTCGGAGATGTCTACAGACGTCCAGTAGATCTCTCTATCTCCCTAGTGGTCGATCCCCCCGGACCTTAGGTCGATTTCTTCCAGATCCTTTCTCTGAATAACCGACTGAAGGTTATTTCCTGGTTGGCGAGGAGCAGCGCTTGTCCGTGAGCTAGATGCTTAATCGAACTATAAACCGAACTAGCGACAAGCAGGTAGGAGAGTGACCAGGCCTGATATTGGTACTGATTAAAGTGGTCATTGATTGGCCCCAACCCATATTCAATTTCTCCCTCCTATTTCTCCTACGGCTCGGTCGGATACGGGTCGAAGGCAGGCGAAGAGTTGACACAAGTTGCACTTCTCGTTCTCTAGTTCTCAACCGTGACAACTTATTTGTATCTCCTTGGAAATAAAGATTTCTTTCCTGACAAATATGCGATTGAAGCAGGAGTTAAAGGAAAAGCGACCAAAACACGTTTTTTTAATATACTTTTTGTCAAAAAAGGCCAATTCCATTTTTTCTGGGCGTTAGGATAGCTTTCCATATCTGGCAGCTTGATGCTTGCTTTACCGAACCCATTAGTACTGGCCGACTCGGCTAACGCCAGGGGTTCTAATGCTTTCTCTAGCTTCTAACTATGATCCACTGCCTCTTTACCATCTCAGTGACTCATTGACTGCTTTAATGCTTCGTCTTCAACCTTTCCTGCCTCTTTCTAATAATGCAAAAAAGCGTTCTCTCTCCCCGATTCTAAAGAAGTCCTAAGGGCGACCGCTGGAGCAGCTCGCATTGCTGGTTCGATCCCAACCGTCCTTGCCTTGAGTAGTGGACCAGTATCCTTCTTGTCTTCTCGTCCTCTTGCTGAAGCACACCTTCATTGACGACTCCTTCCGTGCCTTATCCTTATTTTGGATAGAGCCTTGTTTTAGGACTTATGGCATTGGGCAAGTAGGCTCCATCAGATACAGCTTTTTCACACCATTGTGCAGTAGAAACTAAAGCCTTTTCTGGGCCAAGGAGTAGGTTTTTACCTTTCCTTTCTTTTTTGGGCCGTGTCTCCTAGAGAGAAGGAGGGTTCCCCTATTTCAGTGCATAGGCTTTATAGAAAAACTAACCGAGGGGCCTTTGGTTCGTACTCTAATCTGTTTACTTTGGACTACTCACTTGGTAACTCCTACCCACCGACCTTACCTATATTATCTATTATCATATGCTGCTCCTTCGCCCTCTCTTCTCTCCCTATTGGTCCAGCCTAACGGCTTTCTTCGTTGGCTTCTGCCAATTGTATGTCTGCTTGCGGAACGGAACCTAATGGAACGCGGATGGACTCGAAAGAACTAGTGGACGAGAAGGAACGGAAGTGGGTCGACTGCTAAGGAGAGAACGGAGTAGCTTGACCATAAGGGAAAGAGCTATTGCTACGAGAAAGAACAAATTATCAGATCACTAAGGACTGTGTTACCCTCTATTCTTTCTATCAGTCAACAGCTCTCTCTTTCGTAGACGACATTTAGTACTTCCTCTTTGGCCTGGCTGGCAGAAATATATCAACCCCGGCAACCTCCAGGGAACAGCTACGCTCCATGCGAAGGAAGCTAAAAAGAAGCTAAAGAGGGTAGCGTCTCACTCCGATATACGTACTCTTTTGACCCAGAAGCAAAGAAAGAGTACGCCAGTTTCAAATGGACACGAGCCTGGTCGAGATTCAACATACTATTTATTGTTATTGTAAGCCCCAGCGCTTGAGGCGCTTACTCCTATCCCTTTCTTTTGAAAACAATTTAGTGTAGCAAGGATGGGACCAGACCGCGCCACCTCTCTAAACTACGGTATCGGGGTTGACAATCCACTGTGACCCCGCTTACTAGGAACGTGGGACTTTCCTGGGATCAGCCCGACATAGGGTATATCCACACTAGCAAAAGGGATTGAATTAAAAAACTATTTCATGAAAGGGCAATTATGGTTTACGAAAGCTCGGAATCTGCGAACAATCTTATCATATGTGGCTTCGGCTTCAACAAATCATAGATCTGCTCGCAGGACCCTAGAATTATGGACATGTGACAATGATTGCTAGGGGGAAGCAGAAGGATACCCAATGGGTGTGTGGCCCCTTTCGGGGAGGGAAAGCGTTTAGGCCAATTAATGGATTCACCCCTTTTGTTTTGTATGTTTCAATCTTTCATATGTCTACTCGTCGTGGAAGCCTATCTGGATTTCAATCTGGACTTGATGCCGACTGCTAAGATTACTACGGTGGTTAAAAAGACCTTGACTTAGGCTTCACTTCAGCACCTGCTTTGGCTTTCTCTTATTCTTCATAGTCTTAGGATTCGGTATAGCCTCCCTCGGAATAGTATTCCTTTCTTTTTGTAGACATGGAAATCTTTAAGCGGTTCTGCTATGACTTATGAAAAGAAGAATAAGATAAGGAGGACGATCCTAAAAAAGTATGCTAAGTGAACGCCCATAAGAGATCTCTCTTAAAAGCCTTAGCTCAAGCACCTGTACGGACGGAGGACGACATAGAAACTACGACTCGCTCTGCTCTCTCAAACGAGTGGGTCTACGACTTATCTCTGGTTAAGCATATTTCTTAAACCCGACAGCCAATCCTTAGCAAGTACTTGACTCAAATACCTCTTCTGGACCGGAATGCTATCTCGGACTGGACAGCTTTTCTTTTACCAACTGATCAGAGGTATAGGATTGATTGAAAAAGGTCGTTACTCTCCCTTATGACTTGTCTTTCTGTCTGCACGTCTATGGCTTGTGATCCAGACTCCTACCCTCAACTCCGTTCGTGATAGTCCATTATCCATTAGTAGTCCTTCCCTCCCTTAGATGCATATTAGTGAGGCTCGCTACAATGCCTCTATCTCCTCTCCTATTGTGGTGGGGTCCGCATCCACTTTTCGCTTCCGAGTCAGCAGCCTCATCCGCGGTGGAACCAGACTGCATCTCCTAAAAACTATGACTATGATTCGAGGTGGGTTCAAATGTGAGCTCAGCTAAAAAATGTTAGGCCTTTTAGCACCCTAAGATTCGTGGCACTGTTGATGGTGAGCCAACAGGGAAGTGACCTATTGCCAATGATAATCAAAGTGGCCTAACCTTATCCTCTCATTTCATGGTTTGCATCTTTAACAGTCTTTTCAAAAAACCTCTATTTTTCTTTTTCGCTATTCAGATTAGCGAGGCAACTATTTGATAGATATGTGTCTTTTCCAATCATGAATTGACCAGTACCAGTAATACTATTATTATTATATTATGAATCCAGAGAGAAGCATCTTGCTCGACATTACGTACCAATTGCTTGAAGCAACCGGTTAAGCTGAAGTTTTATGGCTTAAATAAAGAAAATGGAGAGAGCAACCACGAAGGGGAGAGTGAGGGAGGCTGCTCTGGAATCCACCCCGCCTTTCGATTTAGGTAGGCAATTAAATATCCATACAGCTTATGAATTCGTGGCAGCTCAGTTAGTAGCTCTTTTTCATCAACAGAAGATGTTGACTGGTATTTTTGGCATTATCCACCAGCGAGCAGGTGGGGTATCTCTTGAGAGCCAAGGACGTGGGTACGAGGTATCCTTTAGGACCCTTCCACTTCTAGCTCTGCTGCTCTTCGTTTGTTTGCCAGAAAAAGACTCCGCAGAAGTAGTTCGTTCTCAGCTGTGAGTTCCCGGTGGTCACTCTCCAGTTGCTGTTCACCACTCTAAAACAACGGCAATCTCCACCCTAAATGGTAGGCATCAGCGCATATTCCGTTTCCATCTTTTCCCTTGGATAAAAAAAAAAAATAGATTTAATAGGAAGATCCATGTTGAAGAGAAGCAGGCTTGATGCCAGAAAGATAGAAGGGGCTGGTCTGCTCATTATTTGTGTTCGTACATTTATTCATTATTGCAATACAAATAACACCTCCACTATACTAGTAATGGAGGGGATTCGCGCCGGATAGAACAAGGCGTTTTGAACCATATACTACTGTTGCTGGAATGAAACGCAGCCTCGGAACAGAATTATGCTACTTGCTGGGCCCTGATGGTGGAACTGGCATTTTTGGGGGGAAGAAAGCGGCCCCCTTTTGCGGCAGAGTGGGCAGCATCGCTTTCCCTCGTGTAGCTATGATGCCATTCAGAAACAACACAAGAAGAAGAAAAAAAACGCAGTATTTCGCGGATTCTTGCCATCACTGGAAAACAAATTGAGCTGTAGGCATCAAGATAAGGGACCGAGATTATATACTGCTGCAGAAGCGGAATCGAAGGGGTTGGTTGAAAGGTAAGGATAGCGTGATTGGCCGATTGGTTGGAAGGTAAGGATAGCATGATTGACAGGTTGCGGGTCCTTTGGATCATGGGCCACAGCTACTTGGGTAGAGACCGCTGAACATCATTTGGACAGGCCGAGGCTATATGGGCTTAGGTCTTTTGATGGCTGTCATTTTCTGGGCTATTTGGAAGGGTTAACTTATTTTGTATATAAGCAGTCAAACAAGATCGGATGGAATCTAGCCTGACAAGCAGGCAATGGGAGTTCGAACCTCCCTCGATCTATTCTATGGTGAGTAAAGCGCGTCTTGCGAGTCAAGAGAGGGGTCGGATCAAGATGCCGTGGGCCCACAAAAACCTTCGCGCGCACCGACGCGCCTAGGTAGAGGAGTTGAAAGGCTAATCTAAGGCGGGCCGGGCAAAGAAGATCTCTAGTATAGAAACATAGCTTTAGAATAGGAGACTTGTAGATCTGTTATCTAACTAGATACCGATGCCATTCAACTATCTGCCAGAATCAGTCCTGGTAGGGCCTAAATCATAGTCACTACTTTCATTCTCGACTGAGACTATCCGGTCCCATGAGTTCACTTTCAGCTAAGACCGGCAGAGAAGGAAGCTTTTACATATATTAATAAAAGAGCTAGATTACTGATAGATTCAGCACTTGTACAGCTAGATCGGGATAACCAAATCAGGTTTTGCTAGGCTAGAGAGATAGACAGTTAGACAGAAAGTTTGTCAGGGGCGGTAGTGCGGATGCACTGAGCGACGGAAGCAAAGAAAGAATCAAGCTAGGCTCCCTATTTACTAAAGGCCTACTTAAGGGCTTCTAACGCTTTGTAAGTGGGCAGGCCAGGTCCAACCCTTTCATTTCAAAATGGAAAGTTGTTCTCCTCATCTTTCATAGAAAGGGCTAGTCATCAAGTGAGAGTATATGTTCAACTCGATGTGTCCACAAGCCATATGGCGAGGCGACGTTCCGTGCCCAATTTCTGATAGGGAGTATTCGTGTGCCGGCTATTAACTACGATCCGTATTTACGAGTAAGCAACGGAATCAGAGGCTTAAGAGGCGCCAACCATTAGTTCCACTGCTTTTCCAAGAAGGATAGGAGATGGATCAGACTCTTCAGCGGCAAAGAATGCAATCAAAGGACCCTATGAATACTACTAGCTGTGGTTGTGGCCAAGAAGCAGGCAGGGAAAGAGCTGTCCTTCTTTAAAGGAATTTAGTCAGGGAGATAACCTCTATTCCATGAATCAATAAAGCAAACTAAAAGTCTGGCTGTGCGAGAGGCCAATATGACTATCTATATCAGTTCTTCGCCTTGGAACATCACTTTGATATAAAAGATTTGACCCAAAACAAGAAAGAATTTAATGGTCCTAATGAACAAACTGAAACAAGAAATTCGGAAATGGAACTGGTCGGAGATTTGTTTTAGAGGTATAGGATCCATTTTTTGTAAGAGCCTCGAGTCCTAGTTTAGCAGTGGCTATATTATTAAAAAGCAGAAAAAAGTCGACTAATCGCCACCCTCCCACCCTATTGGAAGGATTCTGACTCACGTTCTTAAACTTTTTTCGGCTCCACAAGTAAAGTCCCAGTCCCAAAGCACGCAAATAAGAAAGAGTACGGCAATATTGATTACAAATTGGATCAAAAAAGACCGAATTCTGATCCAGATCTTGCTGATCATGGTTGTCCTTCTTTTTTTTTACTGATTCCTCTTCTTGTTCTATTGATCAAAAGCATCCAGTAGGAATCGAACCTACGAATTTGCCTTTTTATTAGGTTGGTATAGGTTGGGCGCTTTAACCATTCAGCCATGGATGCAAAGAGACTCAGCGAGTGAACTAGGTTTTGGTATTCCTTCTCGAGCTTCTATTTCTTCCGTTAAAGGAGATTCGAGAAAAGATGGAATAGGAAGACGTGTTTCCAGAACAAACAAGATACGGGTTGAGAAGGGGGAGTTAGCAAAGTTAGACAAGATTGGAATGGGCATAGGAACATGTATTGATGTACCAGATCGGCTAATGCTCCCAGGTTGATGCGATGTATTCCACCAGTTGACTGAAGACTTGATTATTGGTATATCGATCGGTCCAGCACGGATTGAAATAGAAGCCGGTTCGACAGGAAGCTTTTGAAAACGCAGTGCACCCAGGTAAATAAGGAACGAGATGAATACAGAGGTTAAACGAGCATCCCACACCCAAAAGGTGCCCCACATAGGTCTTCCCCGAAACCCCCCAGTAACTAAGGTAAACAACGTAAAAAAAGCACCCATTTCTATACCGGTTCCGGAAGAGCGAAGAAAAAGGGGATGTTTTGTTAATAGGAACAAGAAAGTGTTTATAGCCGTAGCGATATAAACAAGAATACTCATCCGAGCCGCAGGAACATGTACATACAGAATACGAGAATTTCCACCTTGTTGAAAATCTAGTGGTGCTACCCGAAGACTTAAATGAATAGCCATCGCTGTTAAGAACAACCGAGATCCAATGATAATTTGCGCATAGCTTCTGGTCTTTGACATCAAAAAAGAAGGTTGTAATAACGAAACGGACATGTGATAATTTGGTCCTAGCTAGTGGAACAAGAAAGACATGGATCTATATTCAATACGCAATCAAAGGATTTTCCCCCCTAACCAATTATGGGAATTCCCCCTGCTTAGTTTTCGCTCCGCTCGTGCGTGGCACTCCTTGCTCGCGGAGCGGCATACCGAAAAAAGAAAGGTTTTGGAAGAAAAAAAAGTGGATTCCCTTTTGTGACCAAGAGCCCATCTCGAATACGATGCGGTAGGGTACTCGTGACTCCGCTGGTGGCTGCCACTGCCTCACACTTAAATGCCGCCAGCTCTGTCTTCCTACTTAAGGCATCCGCGACCTGGTTGGTCCGTCCAAGCTTATACTGACGCACCATATCAATCAAACTTGGCAAGTTTGTCTTGCTTGCCATCGTCTCTGTTTTGGCGTGGGTTTATTCTGGGTCAGGAAGTCACTCGTCGCCACATTATCCGTCTTGACCACGAATCGTGACCCGCCTCCACGTTCTCAAGTAGTGCACTATTGCTGTCATCTCCTTCTCTTGGACCACGCCTCTCGGTCTCATTGAGCTTTCGGCTCTCATATGCTACTGGGTTACCTTATTGTACTAGCACACCGCCTATGGCATAGTCTGACGCATCCGTGTGTACTTCAAATGGCTTAGTGTAATCTGGCAACTGCAATACGGGGTCATCAATCACTGCCCGCTTTAGGTCCTCAAAAACTCTTTGACACTCTTCCGATCAGTGCAGTGCCATGATCGGTCCGTACGTTCTTCTTTAGGAGATTTTTGAGTTGAGCAGCCCTCTTCGAGTAACTTACGATGAATCTTCGGTAATAGTTCACGAGCCCTAAAAACGATCTTAGCTCACTCACCTTGGTAGGTGCTTGCCACTCCTCGATGGCTCTGATGCCCATCCAATGCCCTAGGAATAGGATCTCCGTCTGTCCAAAGGAGCATTTCTCTTTCTTTACATAGAGGTGATTCTTTCTTAAAAACAGAAAAACGGTCCGGAGGTGGCTAACGTGGTCGTTTAACGAATAGCTATAGCCCACGATCAAAGTATACCACCAGTCATCTAAGTACGGGTGGAATAGCTCATTGTGGAGGGTGCAGAACGTGGCAGGGGCATTGGTGAGTCCAAAAGGCAACAATCAAACGCCCCTTAATTAGTAATTAGTAAGGTTGCTTGCTTGTCACACAGGTCGTCTTTGGCTCGTCTCCTTCCGCGATACGCACCTGGTAGTAGTAGCCCGACCGTAGATCCAACTTCGAGAAGTATCTCGCGCTTGATTAGGGCGAAGAAGTCTGCAATCAAAGTGGATACTTGTTCTTGATGGTTAGGTTACCTTCTTGAGCGCCCGATAATCAATGCACAAGGCTCCCGCTTCTTCTGGAATAAAACAGGGGCTCCCCAACCCTTTCCCCAGCAATATAGGGAAAAACTGCCTTGGAGGCTGGAATATAAAAAGGCCTCAATGAGTTCCTGAAATTTTTTCCTGAGCTCAACCAATCCCCTTAACTAATAGATGCTAGTTGGGGGGCCATTAAAACCAGCCCCAGTCTAAATAGAAGGGGTTTGGCTCCAGGCTCCAACTCGATCTTGTGGTAGACTGCCCTCCTAGGAGGCACTTGGCAACTCACTCGTGGGGCATGATATCCCAAAATTCCTCAAGTACTTGCTGCACTTCCTGGGAAAGAAGTCGTCTTGGTATTGGATCCGCTCTTCTGTTAGCATGAACATGAATTCGATTCTATTCGTCTTCTTTATTCTTAAGAGAACCCCCCACCCGAACCCTTCTTAAGACCACCAAGCCCTCTCGAATGAGTTCTACTATAGAAGCTTTCAGCGTACACCCGGGGACAAATCTTTCACTCACTGAGAAGTGAAAACCTGTGACTAGATCGTCCTGAAGACGGATGCGACGGGAAGAAGTGGCATTTGGAAGTGTTGCTGACTTAACATTTAGGTTTCGGCATAACAAAGCTTGCACTGTCTTTTCGCACTTAGGCGCACAGCGTGCCATTGGTAATGATTCTACTACGGTGCTACAAATTCGCAAGCTGATCCTAAGTAATCGTTGTTGTTCATTGGATTCCGGAGGAACTACTTCGTTAGGATTGGGGAATTGCTGCGATTCTTCCTGAATAGCCTGGATTCTCCCGTCGAGAGTCACTTTGAAAGTATTACCTAAACTCTTCCGACTGAATATGATAAAGCCTATAAAACAACGAGCTACTATCATTTCTTCATTATAGATTGAGATCTTCTTCGAACTTAATGCACAAATAGATGGAATAGCAGCAAATAACATCTTTCTAGCCTGCATATTCGTGGAACTCAATCTCATTTAGAAAGCTTATCTCTAT